TGTATATTATTTTGTGATGTGTAATAATATATACATGAAATAATAAAATAATAAAATATTTGTACAGCTAGGCACATATGGGTGATCGGAGTACGTTGGTGATAAGTCAGTCCTGCTTTTGGGGTTTGACAAGAAATATTAAGGCTTGTCCGGCGTAAGGGGGTAGGGGGTTTGTCGGTAAGAAACGTTCATAACATTTGTGTGTGGGGAGTAAAGGGCCAGGCTCCGTGAAACACTCACATGTGTGTAGTAGGATATGTCATTATATCATTCATTATATATCATTTCTGAACAAATCAAATGTTCCACCTTATCTTTCTCCTGGTAGAGCTTTAACTATGTCAGTGAATGGAGACCCTAAAATAAAAATACCAAATGTTGGTGGGGTTCTTGGCATGTTGTGGGCATGTGCACATGGTACTTCTAACATTAATCAGATGCCAGTGGCGACCTAGTTATGGGGAGATAACTATTAATGGACCTGAAATAGGAACCAGATGCCAGTAATAATTCAGTTATGACCCTCACGATCATTGCCCCTCATCTCATGAACTTATGTTCTAGACAGACAAGAATGTTCGGCTCTTACTACATATCATGGTGTCAGGAAATAGCATGTTAGTTTACATAGAGATAATGGTCTATATCATTTAATGGTAGATGAAACATCTTAATTCATGGTGGCTAGAAATTAATGTGGATTAAACATAGTATGTCCTATGTACTTGAACAATTTAATGTATATGCAAACATTATGTTATGGTGGCTAGAAATTAATGTGGATTAAACATAGTATGTCCTATGTACTTGAACAATTTAATGTATATGCAAACATTATGTTATGGTGGCTAGAAATTAATGTGGATTAAACATAGTATGGTCAGAGAATAGTTTAATGTAGAATCTTAGCTTTGGGAGTTAAGGGTGAGAGTTGAATTCTCTTTTCTCTGAGGTGGCGCTAGGAAGGATTTTAACCTTCGATCTTCGGTTTACAAGACCGGTGCTTTAATGTCTAAGCTACTAGGGCAGTTTCAGTTTAGGGCTTTGTTTTCTAGTAAGCCAGTCAGAGGGAGGGCGATCAGGAATAGGGCAAAATAGACTGTGGAGGCCACCTGTCCAATTAAGACGAATGGGTGTTCGACTGGCTGGCCTCCAATTCATGTGAGTACTAGTATGTCGGCCACCAGGGTCCAGAATAGGATTTGAGAAAGGGGCCGAAATGTATTTCCTCGTTGCTTAGAGGTGTGAAGCATTGGCACTAATATTAGTACTAGGATAGAGAATAGGAGGGCCAGGACTCCACCTAGTTTGTTTGGGATGGATCGGAGAATGGCGTAGGCGAAGAGAAAGTATCATTCGGGCTTGATGTGTGGGGGAGTGACAAGGGGGTTGGCGGGTGTGAAGTTGTCTGGGTCACCCAGAAGGTTAGGGGAGAATAGTGCTACGGAGGTGAGTCCGACTAGCATTAGGATAAATCCTAATAAGTCTTTGTATGAGAAGTACGGGTGGAATGTTACTTTGTCTGCGTCTGAGTTTAATCCTGTTGGGTTGTTTGACCCTGTTTGGTGTAGGAATAGTAGGTGAATTATGCTAGCTCCGGCGATTACGAATGGTAGAAGAAAGTGGAAGGCGAAGAATCGGGTAAGGGTGGCGTTATCTACTGAAAAGCCGCCTCAGATTCATTGTACTAGTGTGTCGCCGATGTACGGGAAGGCGGAAAGGAGGTTGGTGATGACGGTTGCCCCTCAAAATGATATCTGTCCTCAGGGCAGTACATATCCTACGAAGGCGGTTATTATGGTGAGAAGCAGGAGGATTACTCCGATGTTTCAGGTTTCTTTTTGGAGGTATGAACCATAGTACATACCTCGTGCTACGTGAAGGTATAAGCAGATGAAGAAGAAGGAGGCCCCGTTTGCGTGAATATTTCGGATTAGTCATCCGTAATTCACGTCTCGGCAGATGTGGGCGACGGAGGAGAAGGCTGTTGAAATGTCAGCTGTGTAGTGTATTGCAAGAAATAGTCCTGTTAGGATTTGTGTGATAAGGCAGAGGCCTAGGAGTGAGCCAAAATTTCATCACACGGAGATGTTGGAAGGCGTGGGGAGGTCAATGAATGCTCCGTTAATAATTTTAAGTAGTGGGTGTGTTTTTCGGATGTTTGCCATTGGTTTTTATAGTTGAATTAACAACGGTGGTTTTTCAAGTCATTGGTCTTGGTTAGAGTCCGAGTAAAAATTATGTTTTATTTTACTTTTTTAGTTTTAATTGGGTTAGTTTTGGGTTTGGTGGGGGTAGCTTCGAATCCTGCCCCTTATTTTGCGGCTTTAGGGTTGGTTGTAGCCGCTGCGGTGGGGTGTGGTATTTTGGTTGGGCATGGTGGATCTTTTCTTTCTTTAGTTTTGTTTTTGATTTATCTTGGTGGGATGTTGGTGGTGTTTGCTTATTCTGCGGCGTTAGCGGCAGAGCCTTATCCTGAGACATGGGGGGATTGGTCAGTGTTGTTTTATGTAGTGGTTTACATTGCGGGGGTTTTGGTTGTGGGTGGTTTGGCAGGGGGTGATTGGTATTCGTATTCTTGGGTGGTTGTTGATGAGTTTAAGGATCTGTCCTTGCTTCGGGGGGATTTTAGTGGGGTGGCACTTATGTATTCTTTAGGGGGGGCGATGTTAGTGGTGTCGGGGTGGGTGTTATTGTTGACTTTGTTTGTGGTACTGGAGCTTACTCGTGGGCTCAGTCGGGGGGCTCTTCGTGTTGTTTAGACTAGTGTAATGAGGAGGATTGATAGTGTGGTGGTCAGGAAGAAGATTGTAAGGTATGTTTTGATTAAACCTTGTTGAATGTTGTTTGTGGCTTTGATTAGTGGGATCTGGCTAGTTGTGATTCCTTTTGGTCCTACTTTTTCTAATCATGTTTGGTCAATTAGGTGAGTTGCTATGGTTTGTCCTAGGCTTAGTTTGATTTTTGGGGCTAGGCGATGAATAATTGATGGGAAATATCCTAGCATGTTGGAGAAGTTGTGTAGTGGAATTGTGGGGGTAATTTTTAGTTGTTTGTTTGTTAGGCTTGTTAGCTCCAGGGCTATGAGTAACCCTAGGGCTGTTACTAGTAGTGCGGATAATTTAAGGGTTATGGGTATGGTTATGATTGGTGTTTTTGTTGGTAGAAAGTTGGAGGTGATAAATAGTCCGGCTAGGATACTTCCTCAGGCAAGTCGTTTGATTGGGTTGATTACTGTTGGGTTATTTTCATTGAGGGGTGATAGGGGGAGGAATCGGGGGGAGCCCATAGAGGCGAAGAAGATAACTCGGAAGCTGTATACGGCTGTGAAGGAGGTAGCAATGAGAGTTAGGGTCAGGGCTCAGGCGTTTAGGTGTGATGTGTTTAGGGCTTCAATGATGGCGTCTTTTGAGAAAAACCCGGATAGAAAGGGTATCCCGGTTAGGGCTAGGCTGCCAATGGTGAGGCAGGCGGAGGTGAGTGGGAGTATGGTGTGGAGGCCTCCTATTTTTCGGATGTCTTGTTCATCATTAAGGCTGTGGATGATGGACCCGGAGCATAGGAACAGTATTGCTTTAAAGAATGCGTGGGTACAGATATGTAGGAAGGCTAGTTGGGGTTGGTTTAAGCCGATGGTGACCATCATTAGGCCTAGTTGGCTGGATGTGGAAAAGGCTACAATTTTTTTGATATCATTTTGTGTCAGGGCACAGGCAGCGGTGAATAGGGTAGTTGTAGCTCCAAGGCAGAGGCAGGTTGTCAGGGCGATTTGGTTATGTTCCATTAAGGGGTGGAGTCGGATGAGTAGGAAGATGCCGGCTACAACTATGGTGCTGGAGTGTAGTAGGGCAGAGACCGGTGTTGGACCTTCTATTGCTGAGGGGAGTCAGGGGTGGAGGCCAAATTGGGCTGATTTTCCTGTGGCGGCTAGGATTAAGCCTATGAGCGGCAGGGTTGCTTGGTTGTCTTGGGCGGAGGCGAATATTTGTTGAATTTCCCAGGTATTTATGTTTATTGCAAATCATGCTATGCTAAGAATTAATCCAATATCTCCTACCCGGTTGTAAATAACTGCTTGTAAGGCGGCGGTGTTGGCATCTGCGCGTCCGTACCATCACCCGATTAGTAGGAAAGATATGATGCCTACTCCTTCTCAGCCAATGAACAGCTGAAATATGTTGTTGGATGTGACTAGGGTAATTATGGCAATCAGGAATAGGAGCAGGTATTTGAAGAATCGGTTTATGTTGGGGTCTGAGTGTATGTACCATGAGGCAAATTCTAAAATTGACCAAGTTACGTAGAGGGCCACGGGTGTGAAGATAATTGAGTATTGGTCAAATTTGAAGCTGATGTTAATGTCAAAGGTAGCAATGTTCATTCAATGTCAGTTAGTTGTAATGACTTCCATGCCTTGGTCAAAGAATACTGCAAGGGGGAGTAGGCTTGCATAGAAGGCTGTCTGAACTGCGGTTTTGACATGGGTGGTTGCCCATTTTTTGTTAAGAGGGCTGGGGTTGAGGGATACGATAAGGGGGTATGTTAGAAGAATAAAAATGATTAGGAGGGTTGAGCTAAAGATGAGTGTTGGTGAATACATAGCTTCTACTTGGAGTTGCACCAAGAGTTTTTGGTTCCTAAGACCAATGGATGAACTATTATCCTTTAAAAGCCGAGTGACCCATGGATTTGAACCATGGTGCTGAAGAATTAGCAGTTCTTAGTGCCCCCGGCTTCTCTCGGTGAACAAGGAGGGTTTAGCTCCCATCTTTAGAACCACAATCTAATATTTTGTTTAAACTATGTTTACAGAAACATCAGCCTCATATGAGTTCCGGTTTTAGCATTAGTAGAATAATGGGGATAAGGTGCAGTGCTATGAGTAGGTGTTCTCGTGTGTGGGATGGTTCTACTGCTATAATTAAGGTGGACACTGGACCCCGTTGTGTTATCAGATACATGTAGAGGGAGTAGCTGGCGGTAATGAGAGTTCCCCCTCCTGTGAGGATAATTGTTCAGTTTGATCAGTTGAATATTGAGGTAATGATGACTAGTTCTCCTATTAGGTTGGGGAGAGGGGGTAGGGCCAGGTTAGCTAGGTTGGCGATAAATCATCATGTGGCTATCAGGGGGAGTACGGCTTGTATCCCTCGTGCAAGAAGCAGGGTTCGGCTGTGAAGGCGTTCATAGTTGGTGTTTGCTAAACAGAATAATGCGGAGGATGCTAGGCCGTGTGCGATTATCAGGATAATGGCTCCAGTGAAGCCTCAGGGGGTTTGGATGAGGATTCCTGCTACCACTAGTCCTATGTGGCTTACGGATGAATATGCGATTAGGGATTTTAGGTCTGTTTGTCGCAGACAAATTGACCCGGTCATGATAATGCCCCATAAAGCTAGAATAATAAATGGGTACGCGAGATTTTTGGATGTTGGTTCTAGCATAATAATCATTCGTATTATGCCGTAGCCGCCAAGTTTTAGTAGTACAGCGGCCAGGACTATGGATCCTGCAATTGGGGCCTCTACGTGGGCCTTTGGGAGCCAGAGGTGGGCCCCGTATAGGGGCATTTTCACTAGGAAGGCAATTAAGCAGGCCGCTCATCAGATTTTGTCGGCTCAGGTGCACAGTGGGGTGGGTTGTATATATTGAATAATCAATATTGAAAGGGAGCCTAGTTCTTTTTGCAGGATTAGTAGGGCAACTAGCAGAGGGAGGGATCCGGCTAGGGTATAGAACAGAAAATAGGTGCCTGCGTTAAGTCGTTCAGTTTGGTTTCCCCATCGTGTAATAATAATTAGGGTTGGGATTAGTGTGGCTTCAAACATGATGTAAAACAGGATGATTTCGGTGGCCCCAAAGGCCATAATTAAGAATAGTTGGAGGGATACTAGTAGGGTGATGTAGGCTCGTTGGCGGCTAATAGGCTCTGGGGAGATGTGGTTTTGGCTTGCTAAAATTATTAGGGGGAGAAGTCAGCATGTTAAGACGAGCAGGGGTGTGGAGAGTGGGTCTGCGCCCAGGTAGGGATTTGAGGAGGTTCAGCCGGTTTCTGAGTTTCAGTTAAGTAGGGTTAGGCTTGCGGTGGCAATGGTTAAGGCTTGGGCTGTTGTTGTGGCTCAAAGTCATTTTGGGGTTGCAAGTCAGGTCGTTGGGAATAGCATTAGTGTTGGGATTAAAATTTTTAGCATTGTAGGAGGTTTAGATTTTGGAGGTGATCTGTGCCGTGTGTACGCGTGGCAGCAACAAGGAGGGCCAAGCCCGCTCCGGCTTCACATGCCGAGAATGCTAGTAGCAGTATTGGGGCGGTGGCGTAGGCGGTGGATTCTAGTTGAAGTGATCAGAGGGAGAGGGCGATAAATAAAGACAGTATCATTCCTTCTAGGCAGAGAAGGGCGGAGAGGAGGTGGGTTCGGTGGAAGGTTAATCCTATTAGTCCTAACATAAAGGCGGAGCTGAAGCTGAAGTGTACAGGGGTCATAAGACGACTATGGACTTGCACCATAATTAGTTGAGCCGAAATCAGCGGTCTTACTTTGGACTAGTCATCTATTCGGCCCATTCAAGCCCTCCTTGGGTTCATTCATAAATGAGGCCTAGGGTTAGTAGGATTAAAATGGTTGTTGCTCAAAGTAGGGCGGTGGTGGGAGAGGCTAGCTGATCTCCCCATGGTAGGGGGAGTAATAGTGCAATTTCTAGGTCAAATAGTAGAAATAAGATTGCCACTAAGAAAAATCGCAGTGAAAAAGGAAGGCGGGCAGATCCGAGGGGGTCAAAGCCGCACTCGTAGGGGGAGAGTTTTTCGGAGTCGGGATTTATTTGTGGTAATCAGAATGCAACGACTGCTAGGATGCAGGACAGGGTGACTGTAATTGCTAGGACTGCTATAATTAGGTTCATTACCTTTCCTTGGATTTTAACCAAGGCTAAATGATTGGAAGTCACTTGTACTGAACGTTGATACTAGAAAGGTTATGATCCTCATCAATAAATAGAGACGTATAGGAATAGTCAAACTACATCTACGAAGTGTCAGTATCATGCAGCGGCTTCAAATCCAAAGTGGTGTTCAGATGTGAAGTGGTATTGGATTTGTCGGAGAAGGCAGACCGCTAGGAAGGTGGAGCCGATGATGACGTGAAGTCCGTGGAACCCGGTTGCGACGAAGAAGGTGGAGCCGTATACCCCATCGGCGATGGTAAATGGGGCTTCGTAGTATTCTATTGCTTGAAGAGCTGTGAAGTAAAATCCTAATAGGATTGTTAGGGTTAGCGCTTGAATGGTTTGTTTGCGTTCACGTTCTATGATGCTGTGGTGGGCTCAAGTGACCGTGACGCCAGAGGCTAACAGTACTGCTGTGTTAAGTAGTGGTACTTCAAAGGGGTCTAAGGTAATAATGCCGGTTGGGGGTCAGCATCCGCCTAGTTCTGGTGTTGGGGCTAGGCTTGCGTGGTAAAATGCTCAGAAAAAGCCCAGGAAAAAGAAAACTTCTGAGGTAATAAATAGGATTATTCCGTATCGAAGTCCTTTTTGGACAGGGGGTGTGTGATGTCCTTGAAATGTGCCTTCTCGAATAATGTCTCGTCATCATTGGTATATGGTTAGGAGAAGCAGGGTGAGTCCTATTGTTATAAGCACTGTGGAGTTAAAGTGGAATCAGACTGCAAGTCCTGATGTTATTAGGAGGGCAGCTACTGCGCCGGTCAGGGGTCAGGGGCTGGGGTCGACCATGTGATATGCGTGTGCTTGGCGGGCCATTAGACGTTTTCTTGTAAGTAGAGACTTAGTAGAAGAACAAATACGTATGCTTGAATTATTGCTACGGCTACTTCCAGTAGAGTTAGTAGAAATAGCACTGTTGATGTCAAAATAGCCACGGCTGGTATTATTGGGAGGAGTACGAAGGCGGCAGTGGCAATTAGTTGAATTAATAGATGACCTGCAGTTAGGTTTGCCGTGAGTCGAACGCCTAGTGCTAGGGGTCGGATAAATAGGCTAATTGTTTCGATAATAATTAAGACTGGGATAAGAGGAACGGGGGTTCCTTCTGGCAGCAGGTGGCCCAGGGCGGCAGTGGGTTGGTTTCGTATGCCAATAATTACGGTAGCTAGTCACAGGGGGACGGCGAGTCCTATGTTGAGGGAGAGTTGAGTTGTAGGGGTGAAGGTGTAGGGGAGGAGGCCGAGTAGGTTGAGTGTAATTAAGAGTAATATTAGGGCTGTTAACAGAACAGCTCATTTGTGTCCGCCGAGGTTGATGGGTAGTATGAGTTGTTGTGTAAAGCGGTTAATAAATCAACCTTGGAGGGTCAAGAGGCGGTTGTTTAGTCATCGGTTAGTGGGGGTGGGAATAAGTACTCATGGAAGGCTGAGTGCTAGAGCAATTAAGGGAATTCCCAGGTGTGTGGGGCTCATGAATTGGTCAAAGAAGCTTAGGATCATGGTCAGGTTCAGGGCTCAGGTTTAATCTTTTCTGCATTTTTGTGGGTGGGTTCGTTCGTGAAGGTATGGCCTAGCACTTTGGGTGGTAGAACAATTAGGAAAATAAGTCATGAGAAAACTAAAATTATAAATCATGGGCTGGGGTTCAGTTGGGGCATGTCACTAAGGGTGGTTGGGGGTCACCAGTCTTTAGCTTAAAAGGCTAACGCTATTCCCTATTTAGCTTCTTAGTGAGGATTCTTCTAGTATTAATGAAGATCAGTTTTCAAAGTGTTCTAGGGGGACTGCTTCGACTACAATTGGCATAAAGCTGTGGTTAGCTCCGCAGATTTCAGAACATTGGCCGTAGTAGATCCCTGGTCGTGAGGTAATAAAGGCTGTTTGATTTAGGCGTCCGGGCACTGCGTCTATTTTGATGCCTAGGGCTGGCACCGCTCAGGAGTGGAGTACGTCTTCTGCGGAGACTAGAACTCGAATTGGGGATTCTATGGGCACTACCATTCGATGGTCTGCTTCTAGGAGTCGGAATTGTCCTGGGGCGAGGTCTTGTGTAGGAATTATGTAGGAGTCGAAGCCCAGGTCTTCATAGTCCGTATACTCATAACTTCAGTATCATTGGTGCCCCATAGCTTTGATTGTCAGGTGGGGGTCATTAATCTCATCTATTAGGTAAAGAATTCGAAGAGAAGGCAGGGCAATTAAGATTAAAATTACTGCTGGGAGTACTGTTCATACAATTTCAATTTCTTGGGAGTCCAGTACATATTTGTTTGTTAATTTAGTTGACACCATGGCCACAATAATGTAAAGTACTAGAGTGCTGATTAGGAAGACAATCATTAGTGTGTGGTCATGGAAGTGGAGAAGTTCTTCTATTACAGGTGAGGCCGCGTCTTGGAATCCTAATTGTGATGGATGTGCCATTTAGTCCTTGGACTTAAGGCACGCAGGCCTTTAACCTGCAATTCTGCCTTGACAAGGCAGTGTTATAGCAATTTTACTAGTGTCTCATGGGATAAGAAAGTGGCAGAGCGGTTATGCGGCTGGCTTGAAACCAGCAAATGGGGGTTCAATTCCTTCCTTTCTCGTGGCTGGTTAGCTGGTTGATTGGACTTGCACAAAGGCAGGTTCTTCATAGGTGTGATAGGGGGGTGGGCAGCCGTGAAGTCACTCTACATTTGTGGTTGTTAGTTCGACTGACATAACTTCTCGTTTGGCCGCGAATGCTTCTCATAGAATGAATAGGAATATAATTACAGCAACCAGTGAAATTAGTGAGCCGATTGAGGAGATGGTGTTTCATAGGGCGTACGCATCTGGGTAGTCTGAGTATCGGCGAGGCATTCCTGCGAGGCCTAGGAAGTGTTGGGGGAAGAATGTTAAATTGACACCTACAAATATTACAGCAAAGTGGATTTTGGATCAGGTGCCGTGTAGCGTATAACCTGTGAAAAGCGGGAATCAGTGTACGAAGGCCCCTATAATGGCGAACACAGCTCCCATTGATAGTACGTAGTGAAAATGTGCTACAACATAGTAGGTGTCATGAAGTACAATGTCTAGGGACGAGTTGGCTAAGACAATTCCCGTTAAGCCTCCCACCGTGAATAGGAAAATAAAGCCTAAGGCTCAGAGTAAGGGGGTATCTCATTTAATTGAACCGCCATGGAGGGTGGCTAACCAGCTAAAGACTTTGACACCTGTGGGGATGGCAATAATTATTGTGGCGGAGGTAAAGTAGGCCCGTGTGTCTACGTCCATTCCAACTGTAAACATGTGATGAGCTCATACGATAAAGCCTAGCAGTCCAATGGCCATCATAGCCCACACTATTCCTATGTAACCAAAAGGTTCCTTTTTGCCGGCGTAGTATGCTACAATATGGGAGATCATGCCGAATCCTGGTAGAATTAGAATATATACTTCTGGGTGGCCAAAGAATCAAAATAGGTGCTGATAGAGGATGGGGTCTCCTCCTCCGGCTGGGTCAAAGAAGGTGGTGTTTAAATTTCGGTCTGTTAAGAGCATTGTGATTCCCGCAGCTAGCACTGGCAGTGAGAGTAGGAGAAGTACGGCCGTGATTAATACAGATCACACAAATAAAGGTGTCTGGTATTGGGATACTGCGGGGGGTTTCATGTTGATAATCGTGGTAATAAAGTTAATAGCTCCCAAGATGGACGAAACTCCGGCCAGGTGGAGGGAGAAAATGGTTAGGTCTACAGAGGCTCCTGCATGGGCCAGGTTTCCTGCCAGTGGGGGGTAAACAGTTCACCCTGTGCCGGCTCCGGCCTCTACCCCAGAGGAGGCTAAAAGGAGTAGGAAGGATGGGGGTAGAAGTCAGAAGCTCATATTATTCATGCGAGGGAATGCCATGTCTGGGGCTCCGATTATTAGGGGGACCAGTCAGTTTCCGAATCCACCAATCATGATGGGTATTACTATAAAGAAAATCATAACAAAGGCGTGGGCTGTGACGATAACATTGTAGATCTGATCATCGCCAAGCAAGGCACCGGGTTGGCTCAGTTCGGCACGGATCAGAAGGCTGAGGGCTGTGCCGACTATGCCTGCTCAGGCACCGAATACTAAATACAGGGTGCCAATATCTTTGTGGTTAGTAGAAAAGAATCAACGGGTGATTGCCACAGGTAAGATGGCTGAGCGTTTAAGCGGTGGGTTGTAGCCCCATGCACAGAGGTTAAAGTCCCCTTCTTACCAAGTCCCGTGGTGAAGATCACATCAGATTGCAAACCTGAAGACGTGGGCTCGTTGCCTGCCGGGACTTCCTTCCGCCTCCTCCCCGTTATGGCGGGAGGAAGTAGATGAATGCTCGCTGGATAGGGCACTTAGCTGTTAACTAAGATTTTGTAGGATCGAGGCCTTCTCATCTAGTAAGGCTTTAGCTTAATTAAAGTATCTGGGTTGCATTCAGAAGATGTGGGGTAGTATCCTGCAAGTCTTAAACAGGGGCTAGGAGATTTTCACTCCTGCTTAAAGCTTTGAAGGCTTTTGGTCTAGATTACTATCCTAAGCCCCTATGTTGCTAGGGCTACAATTGCTGGTGTGATGGGTAGTAGGGCCAGTGCTAGTGTGGTGGTAATTGACAGGGTTATGGTGGTTTGGGACGATTTTTGTCGTCATGTTGAGGTGTTGCTGTTGGTGTTTGGGGCAATTGTTAGGGTTATTGCATAACATATTCGTAGGTAGAAGAATAGGCTGAGTAGGGCGGCCAAGGCTATGATTGATGCTGTGAGGGGAAGGTCCTGTTTGGTTAGTTCTTGGAGGATAAGCCATTTGGGTATAAATCCCGTTAATGGGGGGAGGCCTCCTAAGGAAAGTAGTGTTATTATTGCTATTGTGGTTATTATGGGGGTTTTTGATCAAGTGAGAGCCAGCGTACTTAGTTTTGTGGAGGCCACATTTTTGAACGTTAGGAAGGTTGCAGTGGTTATAGTAATATATAGGATTAGGTTTAGGATGGCAAGATTTGGGGAATATTGCATAACAATCATTATTCAGCCTAGGTGGGCAATTGATGAATATGCTAGGATTTTTCGTAGTTGTGTTTGGTTTAGGCCGCCTCATCCACCAATGATGGCGGAGGCCAGTCCTAATATAATTACTAGGGTTGGGTTTATTATTGGGCTAATTTGATAAATTAGGGCGAATGGGGCCAGTTTTTGTCAGGTCGAGAGGATAAGACCCGTGGTGAGGTCGAGGCCTTGTAGTACTTCTGGGAGTCAGTAGTGGACGGGGGCGAGTCCAATTTTTAGGGCTAAGGCTATGGTAATTAGGACTAAGGCTATGGGGTTAGATATTTCTTGGATATTTCATTCTCCCGTTGTTCAAGCATTGGTGGTGCTGGCAAATAAAATTATAGCTGCGGCTGTGGCCTGGGTGAGAAAATATTTGGTTGTGGCTTCGACTGCTCGAGGGTGATGTTGTTGTGCTATTAGGGGGATGATGGCTAGTGTACTAATTTCTAGGCCTATTCATGCTAAAAGTCAGTGGGAGCTTGCAAATGTTAGGGTAGTTCCAATTCCTAGGCTTGAAAGCAGGATGGCAAGTACGTAGGGGTTCATTAGTAAAGGAAGGATTTTAACCAACATGTTTGGGGTATGGGCCCAAAAGCTTTAATTAGCTGACTTTACTAGGAAGTGGTGTAGTGGGAGCACCAAGAGTTTTGATCTCTTGAGGATGGGTTCGAGCCCCTTCTTTCTAAGGAAGCGAGGGGACTTGAACCCCTATTATCCACTCTATCAAAGTGGTCCTTGACCTTCAGGCACGATTCCTATATTGTGCTAGATTTGTGGTGGTAGTCCAGCAGAGGCAATTGGTAGGGAGACATGCCATAGTACAAGGGCTAAGGTAACAGGGAGGAAATTTTTTCATACTAGGTGTATTAGTTGGTCGTATCGGAATCGTGGATACGAGGCTCGTACTCATAGAAATAGTATTGATAACATTGAGGCTTTAACTATGAGGCTAAGTGTTGTTATTTCAGGTAATATTGGGTTGTGGTAAGCTCCTAGGAATAGGATTGTGGAAAGGGTGTTTATCAAGAGGATGTTGGCGTATTCAGCCAAGAAAAACAGGGCGAAGGGTCCCCCTGCGTATTCTACGTTGAAGCCAGAGACTAGCTCTGATTCCCCTTCTGTGAGGTCAAATGGGGCTCGGTTTGTTTCGGCTAGGGTAGAGATGTATCATATTGCTGCGAGGGGTCAGCCTGGGGCTAGTAGTCAGATTGCCTCTTGTGTAATGTTGAAGGTGTGGAGGGTGAAATTGCCAGTGAAGACAATTATACATAAGAGGATTAAGCCGAGGCTTACTTCGTAGGAGATTGTTTGTGCTACCGCTCGGAGTGCCCCGATTAGGGCGTATTTTGAATTGGAGGCTCAACCGGAGCCTAAGATTGAGTATACGGCTAGACTTGATAGGGCTAGGATGAATAGGATACCTAGGTTGAGGTCTGCGACTGGATAGGGTATTGGTAGAGGTATTCACAGGGTGAGGGCCAGGGTTAGCGCTATGATGGGGGTTGCTAAAAATAAAAATGGGGAGGCTGTGGTGGGGCGTACGGGTTCTTTAATAAATAGTTTAATACCGTCAGCGATGGGCTGTAGAAGGCCGTAGGGTCCAACGATGTTTGGGCCTTTTCGTAGTTGTATGTAGCCTAGCACTTTTCGCTCGATGAGGGTTAAAAATGCTACTGCTAGTAGGATTGGAACGATGTATGCTAGCGGGTTAATTAGGTAAATTAGTAGGTGAGAGGTCATAGCTAAGAAGAGGATTTGAACCTCTGTTGGAAAGGGCTTAGGCCTTTTGCAATTACCAAGCTCTGCCATCTCAGCTTGCCCTGTTCTGGGGGGAAGGTTTGTGCCCCTTTACCTATTTTAGTTGTCTTCATTAGGTTGGGGTGGGGCATACTTGTAGCATTGGCCCCAGTCTTCCGGTCCTTTCGTACTAGGAAGGGTCACTGCATAGATAGAAACTGACCTGGATTACTCCGGTCTGAACTCAGATCACGTAGGACTTTAATCGTTGAACAAACGAACCCTTAATAGCGGCTGCACCATTAGGATGTCCTGATCCAACATCGAGGTCGTAAACCCTTTCGTCGATATGGACTCTTAGAAAGGATTGCGCTGTTATCCCTAGGGTAACTTGGTTCGTTGATCAGGCTTGTGGCCTGGGTCATTGTTCGTCAGATGTTCTGTTGCTTTGGGCTGTCGCCCTAGGTTTTAGGGGCAGTGCCCCCGTCGACATGGAGGCTATTTTGTCCTCCGTGGTCGCCCCAACCGAAAACATTAGGATCAGGGTGCTATTATGCTTTTAGCTGTTATCTCCGTGGGTGGTTGGCTTGATAGCATAGTTGATCTTGTGTTTTAAGCTCCATAGGGTCTTCTCGTCTTATGGGATTATGCTCGCCTCTGCACGAGCAGGTCAATTTCACTGACTGGAAAAAGGAGACAGTTGAGCCCTCGTTATGCCATTCATACAGGTCTTCATTTAAAAGACAAGTGATTACGCTACCTTCGCACGGTCAAAATACCGCGGCCGTTAAACTTTTGGTCACAGGGCAGGCGGGACCTCTAATACATTGGTTTGCAAGAGGCGATGTTTTTGGTAAACAGGCGAGGCTCGTGTTTGCCGAGTTCCTTCTTTTTCTTTTAGTCTTTCCTTGATGGTGCACTCCTGTGTTGGGTTAACGGTAATATTTTACAGGGTTTTCTTGATTTCTATTGCTATTCTGTACTTCCCTCTTTGGTTGGGTCCGTTATTTGTCAGTGGTGGGTCCGATCTGACTTACACGTGTGCTCGGAGAAGGTCGTGCCTTCTTGTTACTAATTTTAGCATTATTGCTTCTATAGTTGTATAGAGTGGCTCTGTAGGTTTAGGGGATTGTGATTGTTTTATCGGGATAATAGGGTGAGGTTTTGTCTGAGCTTTAACGCTTTCTGTGCAGTTGGCTGCTTTTAGGCCCACTGAAACAAAGTCCCTTTGATTTAATGTGATCTTTATCCGCCTGTTAAGGTTGTGTTCTTTTTCAAGAGAGCTGTACCTCTCTTGAATAACTCTTAAGGTTTTCTTGATGTCTTTGTTGGTAATGACCTAAGTGACAGTAGAAGCCTTGAGGCTGAACTAATATTCATTTCCTGAGCAACCAGCTATTACTAGGCTCGTTAGGTTTGTCGCCTCTACTCGGAGATCTTCCCACTCTTTTGCCACAGAGACGGGTTTGCCCTATTAGGCTGTCTCGGAGTAGCTCGTCTAGTTTCGGGGGGTCAGACTAAAGTTCTCTTCGCCTGATAAGAACTGGCTAAATCATGATGCAAAAGGTACAAGTTTTAATCTTTGCTTTTTGTTGCTTTAACAAGTTGTTTCACTTTCTCTTTCAGCTTTCCCTTGCGGTACTTTCTCTATCGCGCTGCTTTGTCCTTTTCTATCGCCTATACTGGGGAGATTAAATGGTTTGTTTATTTTTTTTGATCTTATGGGGGGTTATATATAAATATTCATTTGTGATGTGTGTGGTGAGGCTAGCTATTTAGCTCAAAATGATCTGATTTGCACAGATGTCCCCTCGGTGTAAGGGAGGTGCTTTTCTATTGAGCTACATTTTGGTTGTTCCAAGTGCACCTTCCGGTACACTTACCATGTTACGACTTGCCTCCTCTTGTTTGGGTTATAGGTTTATATATTTGGGGTATTCCTTTGAGGAGAGTGACGGGCGGTGTGTGCGCGCCCCATAGCCGGCTTCAAAAGAATTTTCTATTTTCTCTTTACTGCTAAATCCACCTTCAACCACTGGTTTCACAGTGTTATTCGTGTATTTTCTGTGTCAGAAAATGTAGCCCATTTCTTTCCACTTCATTCGCTACACCTCGACCTGACGTTTTTGGGTGTGCCATTTTTGCTTACTATTGGTCTTTCACAGGGTAAGCTGACGACGGCGGTATATAGGCGGTAATGACAAGAAGTGGTGAGGTTTAACGGGGATTATCGGTTCTAGAACAGGCTCCTCTAGGTGGGTCTGGGGCACCGCCAAGTCCTTTGGGTTTTAAGCTAGCGCTCGTAGTACCCTGGCGGGCAATATGTGTAATTTATCACCAAAGTTTATGACTGAGCATAGTGGGGTATCTAATCCCAGTTTGTGTCTCAGTTGTCGTGGGTTCAAGGGGTCCTTGTTGGGTAGAGCTACCTTCGTGGTTGGGCTTCGGGCCCTCAGGTGCGTATGACAGCTTAGGGGGCTTTTGGCTCTAGTATAATGGGTATCCTTTAATCACGCTTTACGCCGTGGACTATCAGTTGGGGCCTCTCGTATAACCGCGGTGGCTGGCACGAGTTTTACCGGCCCTCTTAACTCTGGCTGAGTCGAGCTTACGCTCATAGCTCAATGTTTATCACTGCTGAGTTCCCTTGGGGGTGTGGCTTAGCAAGGCGTCTTGGGCTGCGGGTGCGTGCCTGATACCTGCTCCTTTTCCCCTATGTGGTTGGGGGATTAAGGGCATTCTCACAGGGGTGCGGAGACTTGCATGTGTAAATTGGGTTAAAATTGATAGTAAGGCCAGGACCAAGCCTTTGTGCCTGCGGAGCTGTCTAGGGCTCATCTTAACATCTTCAGTGTTATGCTTTAGTTAAGCTACGCTAGC